CCCTTTATCGGATTTGAACCGATGACTTACGCCTTACCATGGCGTTACTCTACCACTGAGTTAAAAGGGCCCTATTCAATATTCAATTCATGAATTAGCCATTTTCTATTATGAGTCTACTACATATATACATATATGCAGTAGACTCATAATGGACAAAAAATTTGTATTTACCTAGAAAGTGGGTCAAATTTTTCTCGTTTTTGAATTTTCTGGCTTAGTGCGAGATAGTGATAGGCATATTATATTGCATCTCAACGATAAACGAAGCAATGGGTGAAAATGGAAGAAAATAAATTAAATGAAACTAAATGGGATTTTACCTCCCCTACCCCTTTTTTCTGTCCGGCTAACCGTTGCCTGAACTGAAGGAATCCTATACTTCCTTTCGTTATATCGAATAGTATGGGATGCTTCATGAATGAAGCATCAATCCCCCCAAAAATGTTATGATTCTATAGAATCATAACATAGAAAGACTCTTCGGATCTAGCCATACCATTAGATTATATTGACAATTCCAAAAAACTGTTCATACTATCATCATAGTATGATGACGGTCGGGCGGATATGCCCCCATCGTCTAGTGGTTTAGGACATCTCTCTTTCAAGGAGGCAACGGGGATTCGACTTCCCCTGGGGGTAAGGTACTACAAAAGGAAGTTGATCATGGATTATCAATAAGCCTAGAATGAATTCTTCCTGGGTCGATGCCCGAGCGGTTAATGGGGACGGACTGTAAATTCGTTGGCGACATGTCTACGCTGGTTCAAATCCAGCTCGGCCCAAAAAATCACCGCTCCATGAGTATAATATAACCAATTTGTCCTACAGAAAAGAAATGCTTGATCTGTAGAAATGAAGGAAAAGGGTCAATTTTTTTGCTCTATTTATATTTTTTTCTCATCTCATTGAAAGGTTGATTATCCACTTTTAACAATAAAAAAAAAGAATCACTAGTTACTAATAATCCGCGGCACTCTCGCTAAAGCCCGTGTTTATGTGGATATGATATCACTATATCATTCGTGTATCTGTTACGTTACAACATGACAATTCTTATGAAACCATAAGAATATGTATGCTATACACCTTGCTGGGATTGTAGTTCAATTGGTCAGAGCACCGCCCTGTCAAGGCGGAAGCTGCGGGTTCGAGCCCCGTCAGTCCCGAACTAGGATCCGATGAATTTCTCAATTCATTTCTCTATTTTTCGCGAAAGGGAAGAGGGGGAGCCGAATCGAATCCCCGGTGCGGGGAGGGGAATTTTTTTTCTTTTGTTTCGCATTTATCATCAGATAAATATGGGAATTTCCATTTCTTTTCCTAGTTCTTTCCCTAGTACTGATTTATAAGGGAGAGACATATGTCGATTGGTACAATCGGTAGTATTGCTATATTCAGTATTTTTTGTTCGAATATTTGATTTTTTATACTTAATCCTTTCTTTTTCCATCTCACTTATACTGTTTGTATCTGTGTATGACCCAGACAATACCAGTCATATGATACCTCATAATTTTATGTACATAATTCTATGTATATGTATGTATTAAGTAGGGAAGTTGTATAAGGAAGATAGCTAATAGGTTATAGAAAAGAAAAAGTGGAAAAAGGAAAATCTAATGATTGATGTGTATTTCTGATCAAATAAAAAATGATATTTTTGATTTAGTATGATAAAAGATCTTTCCTTTCTATGTTATACTACTACTACATTATTGAATTTTCGACGATGAATTGATTTGATAGATCAGAAATTGTTATTCATAATATTGATCTGATTCAGTATCATCGGGATGCAATTAATCCCGTTGAATTTGCAGGAGTCAAATTTATCATCTCTATGGGATTAGATCCCGAGTTATTGCGAAACAAAAGAAGATTAGATTATGGAAGTAAATATTCTCGCACTTATTGCTACTGCACTGTTCATTCTAGTTCCTACTGCTTTTTTACTTATCATCTATGTAAAAACAGTCAGCCAAAATGATTAATTTGAATGAAACTTGAATTATTATTAGTTCTTATCGATGATTCAAGAAATGAAAGAAAGGGATTCAAACTCTAAATCTTAAATGAAATGATTAGGCTGGAATCAGAAGTATCATAGTAAGTATCTAAGCTGGTGTGGTAGAAAGAACTATATATATAGTTCTTTCTACCACACCAGCTATAGTATTTTATTATTATTATTATATATAGATCAAATTACAATATGTATGTACATATATTAGATGTACATATCGATAGCACTCTATTTCTTTTAGTTTGATTTCCCATCTCAAGAAGTCATTGATTGAACAATTAACAGATGATCCGCGGAGTTAAGTTATACAGTAACTTCTTCGGATTTGTAAAAGGAGTAGAGCAGACCCTGTCCATTTTTCATGCTTAAACATGAGATGAATCAAAAAAAGCATAAAAACTTTTCTAGTAGTCTAAAACAAATGTTAAATGTGTGATATGTGGATCGCTCAACAGAAGAAAGATCTAATTTTATTATGTGTCGGATCTCTTTGGCCAATCACTAATCGCTTCGTTTCCGATAGAAAGAAAATATGTATTGTCGTAATAGCAGAACGACTTTCTTTTAGAAAGGTAAAAGAAAAAGGGAAATAAATAAAGAAAAAAAAATAGTAATAGAATATTTAGGAAAAATTAGGTTGGAAAAAATCGCCTATCATGCGTAGATTTGAGTTTCGAAATACAATTATGGTAATCATTCATTACTGTATTCCAGTACAATTTGGAAGACATTTTTCTTTTTTTAGGGCTTCGCAAAATGATCAATAAAGAATTGATACGGTTCGATTGAGCAATTAGTAGTGCCCAGCCCTAGAGTCCACTCCTTCCCCATACTACAAGTGAAAGGGAAAATGTAAAGACTACCATTAAAGCAGCCCAAGCAAGACTTACTATATCCATGTGAATTATGTCCCCTATTTCTATGAAGGAATTATTCTATTATTGATTAATAATCATAGCGGAATCAATGGCGCAGAGTCAAAATAGGTAAGACTATTTATTGATGAACCAATTCAATGAATACACTCGTAACAAGTTTCTATATTTTAGGGTTTCTGGTAAAATCAGGAAGCATTTAGTACAAATACGATGATACACACGCCTTTTCCTTGGAAATATCAAAGGAATGCTTCTATATGGAGCATGTAAGAATAGTAAGACCTATTGTTTGTTTTGATATTAATGCCTTTCCTTACTAAGCAAAAAGCATAAAAATATACCATCACGATAGATAACTATCTATCAGATACCGCTATTTCCTATTTGATCTAAGCTTACTGTCTTTCTTTCTGTGAAAGAATCAGGAGAACCCACCACCACTATTAATTAATACATTCTTTTTTTTTCAACTTTGCCCTTTACTCTTTTAATACCAGACGGAGTCACGAGACACTACTTTGAATAAGGGTAATTTAAGAGATCTTGTTATTATAGTCTTTCGTATAATCTCTTCTTCAATTCTAGTAGCAAAAACAGAGTGTCCCTTAGGAACCTTTGGATACCGAGATTTCCGACCTTAGTTCTGAATCCCGGAATTGACTCTCACCATTTATTTGATTTTTCATTTGATTTTTCAATTGAATCAAATAAATGGTGAGAGTCAATCATTAAATTAATAAGTGAGAGTTGCTTCATCCCTATTGATACCGATTTGGGCTACACCTAAATTTTGAGAAAAAAAAATTACAGTCTTTTATAAAACCTACGCCATGGGTTATCAAAATCGAGTATTGACACGCCCACTTAGTCCTTTGCCTCTGCTTCTTGCTCCGCAAGAATTCGTCGAATTAGATCGGCACAAGATAGGAAAGAAATCAAAAATCTTTTGCTGATCAGGCGACACCCGGATTTGAACTGGGGATAAAGGATTTGCAGTCCCCCGCCTTACCACTTGGCCATGCCGCCAAATTAGGTCCAAAATGGATAAAAATATTATCTATATTCTAATTCTATTACTCACTCCTTTTTTTATCTTGAATACCATTGTACTTATCCTTTTTTAAAAAGAAATTCCTGTTTTTTATTGGATCTAGTTTAGATTCTTCTCTTCGATTGATTGTATCTTAAAATATACATCGCTTAAAAACATCCCTTCTCTTTTCTATTGAGAGTAGAAAAAATGGATTTCCGGTCACAGACTGCAAAATTCAGGACAAATTGGAACCATTAACAATTTACTTTGAATTAGCGAACGATTCTTCAATTTTTATCTCCAATGAAATTTTGTTTCATTGAATGGCAAAAGAAAATCAAATTGATTTATGACTAATTTATGACTAATCAGTATTCATTTTTTTTTTTTCAATAATCAATCCTTTTCAATTTCAATTATCAATTATAATAACATATATGTGTATATGTAAACCCCAGAACAGAAATTGTTACCCAGATACCAAACCGGATCTCTCTCTTATGTACATATCCCTATAGAGAATCCTCCTGTTTCAATTTTTCATTGAATATATTGAATAGAAAATACAAATTTTGATGGAGTGTGACTCACGTTGTCCCAAGTGAAATTACAATAAAAGATGTGATATATGGAGAAAATGGATAGCCGTATCAGCATGTACTTAATAAAATAAATACAATAAATACTATTCTTATTATATTTTATATTTATATTACGCAATTCAATCATATTCTATAAATTCCACTGACTACCAAAAAGAATCCGCGAATTCTTTTTTGAACATGAAATTGAGTGTGTTAAAAAAAAAGGAAACTCTATACTACTTCTGATTATTCTGTCTTTATCTCATTCATAGAGAGGAGATCGAATTTCGAACCCATTTCCTTTTTTTGGTACCCCATTTGATCGTAATATCATAATAATAGGTAGAAATTGGATCAATTTTGATATTCTATACAAGAACAAGACTCCATAAGCGGAACTAACAGAATTTTTTTCAGGAATATTTTATCAATTTATTTCCATTTGTACCTGTCGCAAATTCGAACTTGCGTCGAAA